CTATCGTTTGAATTTTCTTTTTCTGAAAGGTAACTATCTCAATTTCATGTATAAATTTCTATAGAATCTTTGAAAAAAACCTTCCCCCATAAGAAAGAAAAGGCTTCCTATCCTTGGGATCTGATTCTACACCGCTGCCGAATACTTTAGGGGATCACCTCTGTTACATAAGTGGATTCCTAAGTTTTGTCTCATATTATGACATAATTAAGCAGTTCTTATTATATCGACCAAAAATCTCACTAATTGATCTTTACGGCGCTTCCTTTATCAATTAGACCTTTATCCATAGACTAAAATATCTAGGCATCCTTTTTCTTCATATTTCGACTTCTATGAAGTTTCTTTCCTTGCTACAGCTGATAAAAATCGTTGTTTTGGGCGATACATATGTAGAAAGCCTATTTTTTTTACTAGTCAAATTTTCTCTTTCTTTTTTTCTTTCTATAGTGGAGATAGCCGCACGTAATGACAGATCACAGCCATATTATTAAAAGCTTGTGGTAAGAATGGGTTTCGTTCTAGTGCCCGAAAATAATATTCCAAAGCTTTTGTGTGTTCTCCATTACTTGTGTGAATAAGACCTATATTATAGAGTATATAACTTCGATCATAGGGATCAATTTCGAGTCGCATAGCTTCATAATAATTCTGTAAAGCTTCCGCAAAATTCCCTTCGGATTGAGCAGACATCCGTTACGGTCGTATTTGATTTAAATAATCTCCGTTCCAGAACCGTACATGAGATTTTCATCTCATACGGCTCCTCCTTTATGTGTATAATGAAAAAAATACAGAGAATCAAAAAGGAGTGAAATAGTCTCATTATGAACTGGGCGGGGCTAGTGTTTTTACACTAAATCTCTAGCCAACCTTCCTGCAAAAGATCTTTTCTTAACATCCCAGCTGTTGGTACTAGATAAAAATGTTAAGTTAACTCCAACAATTTCTTTGTCCTCAACGCCCTTTTCATTTTAAGGAATTAGTCACTTCAACAGTCTTCGATGGTTATACGGGTATCCAAAGTCCGAACGAGATGGATATTTGTTGTCCCAACCATTCTTCTTAGTTCCGATCCTAATCCAGGAGTTTTTAACAAAGGTTTCGTGTTGTTGATTCCTAGGGGTAGTGTTTTTTCCTACATGCCCGCCTATTGGTACTAGTGAAATGGGGTTAATCTACAATACAAAAAACATGCCATAGGGATAACCTTTCGCTCAATGCTAGAATCGACAGTTGGAGCATTTAAGGCTGCATTAATCGAGGATACACGACAGAAGGAATTGGTTTATTTTGAAACTGCACCTTCAACAAGCGTAGAGTTATTTCAAACCTTTCTATCCCGACTAAGGTGCCTTTCTCCTAAGACTCGAGTTGAAGGCGGTAAATAAAAAAATCAAATCACACCATCTCTGTAATAGGTAAATGCCTCCTTTTCTCCCGAAGTTGTGGGGATTATTCGTAGTAAGATATTGGCTACAATTGAAAAGGTCTTATCAATAAAATTTCCAGATCTAGACATAAGTAGCAAGCCATTTTAGAATTTCTTTTAATTACCTCTCGTGAGAAAAAGATTCCACAAAAAGGAATTGGACAGTACGAAATAACATAAAAATAGACTCAACTCATAAACATACAAAATATAGACCGATCATTCCAATCGTAGATATCAGAAAAAGGCGGGAGACCCGTCTTCGCAAGCATGAAGAGATATATACCTTTATTTTTTTTAACTCTTTGGTAAAGTTAAAAAAATATATCTTTATGTCCCAACCCCGAGGGAAAGATCTTTATCTTTATTTGATTAAAATTTCTCCATTTGTAGAAATTGTACATACCATAGTCATCCCACAATTTGATATGAATTACTCGTGATTCACCCGATTTCTGGGACATAATCATTATGTAGGAGAGATGGCCGAGTGGTTCAAGGCGTAGCATTGGAACTGCTATGTAGGCTTTTGTTTACCGAGGGTTCGAATCCCTCTCTTTCCGCATCTTCACCTATTCACCTAATTTCTCAATTTTACTGACTGAAATAAACCAAATCACATAACAACAGATACCCTTATTACAACAGTTATAGCTTCCCTTGATCGAGATTCCCTATTCCAAATTTCTGTGGTATAGAAAATACTGTAAAGAATGGCCAAAGAATGAAAATATACCCGCGATTTTCTGATATATGAATGGGAGACAAATTCATCGACCCCTTACCTTAGGTATCTTCTTTAGGTTCGAACCCTTGTTATTTTAGTTAGGTTTAAGTCTGACGAGAATAATATTCTACAACTAAAAATTCATTTATTTTCAAGCCCACCCATTTACTATCTATTATTTGATTGACCGTTCCTTTATATTCCAATGCGTGAAGCGTCAAGTGTTTTGGCAATTCGCCCGCTGTGGAGGAATCAAGATAGTTTTGGATCATAGTTCTAGATTTTTGTTCATTCCTCGTTGTAATAATATCTCGGGGTTTGCAGCGATAACTTGGTATATCTACTATACGACCATTAACTAAAATATGTCTATGGTTAACTAATTGGCGAGCTCGAGGAATGGTTGCCGCCATACCCAATCGAAAAAGGATGTTATCCAAACGCATTTCAAGTAATTGGAGTAAAACCTCGCCTTTTGGCCCTTTGCCTTTTGAGGCGATACGAACGTATTTAAGTAATTGGCGTTCTGTAAGACCATAATGAAAACGCAATTTTTGTTTCTCTTCTAAACGAATACAATATTGAGATTTTTTACCGGAGTGGGGCTGATTTCTAAGATCGCTCCCGGCTCTAGGCCTTTTACTAGTTAGTCCTGGTAAAGCCCCCAGACGGCGTATTTTTTTGAAACGGGGTCCTCGGTAACGTGACATAAACACTCCTTATTTTAATGAAATTTAGTAAACCTAAATTCAAACTGAACTAAAAGAAAAAGAGAAATATGAGAAATCAGGAAAACTCTACGGAAGTGGTGTATTATACACTACAGAATAATGGAGACGGATTGTATGAATATCGATTCTTATATTATATACACAAAAAATAGCTAGAGAAAAAATAAAAAGAACAAAGTCCTTTTCTTGTTCTGGATTTTTTCTACAGAGCTTTAACTTTCTATTCATACTATATTCATAATTGGCAGTTCCTATCACATAACAGAATAATTGTTAGCGCTTGTATTTTAGTATTGTAAACTTATAAATAATCAATAAAAAGTAATAAAGGTAAGAAACCTTTTCACCATTTTTTTATTTCAAAAAGACATTATCAATCATGTAAAAATAAAAAACCAAAGAAATCAAAAAAAGCCAGCTATCGGAGTTGAACCGATGACCGTCGCATTACAAATGCGATGCTCTAACCTCTGAGCTAAGCGGGCTCACATAAGAGCAATTGTATATGCGGAGGAATAGGAATTTCCTAAATTCTTGGAATCTTCGCTATTAACTTTTCATTCTTTTGTTATTCATAATTAATATGAATATAGAAAAAAAGAAAGAATAGACCGTTGGAGTATTTCCAATTTTACGAAAAAATCAGAGGAAGGTCGCTTAGTTTATAAAAAATGTGGCATATATACATAGATCTTGACTTTTAGATACAAAAATGATAGAATGTAAGTCGACCAAATAGGTCTTTATCCCCCCCAATCCCAAAAAAGGGGGATATGGTTCTTGGGGTAGACGCTACGGACTTAATACCCCAAATAACCATACTATTAAACATAAACAAATAGTAAAGAATAAGATTATCATTTGAATCAAAAAAAAGGGGGATATGGCGAAATTGGTAGACGCTACGGACTTAATTGGATTGAGCCTTAGTATGGAAACTTACTAAGTGATACCTTTCAAATTCAGAGAAACCCTGGAATTAACAAAGGGGCAATCCTGAGCCAAATCCTGTTTTCCGAAAACAAAAAAGATTCATAAAGACAGACTAAAACAGGATAGGTGCAGAGACTCGATGGAAGCTGTTCTAACAAATGGAGTTGACCACTTTACTTTTGGTAAAGGAAAGGAATTCTTCGATCAAAACAAAACTTTATAAAAAATAAAGTAAAAGACAACCCGATGCATAGAATCCATATGTATGGGTACTGAAATACTATATCAAATGATTAATGATAACCCGAATCCGTATTTTTGGGGACTTTTTTCTATAGAAAAAAGTTTTGAATCGATTCCAAATTGAAGAAAGAACCGAATATGAATTGATCAAAAAATTGACTCCAAAGTCTGATAGATAACGGATTAATTGGACGAGAACAAAGATAGAGTCCTATTCTACATGTCAGTATTGACAACAAGGAAACTTGAAGTAAGAGGAAAATCCGTCGACTTTAGAAATCGTGAGGGTTCAAGTCCCTCTATCCCCAAAAAAGTCCTGTTTGACTACCAAATTATTTATATCCTATTCTCTCTTTTCGTTAACCGGTTTCAATTCCTTATCTTTCTCATTCAAAGAATTCTTTTCCAAAATTCTTTGGAGTGAATTGTTTTTCTTTATTCCAAGTTAAGTCTTGGAATAGAGATAATACACATAGAAATGAACATCTTTTTTTTGAACAAAACTAAGGACCCCTTGGAACTTGTAAGGATTAACAATCCGAATCATTATCTTGACAAAGTTTTTCGATCAATTTTTAATTGACATAGCCCCAATCCATTTAGTAAAGTGAAGAAGTCGTCGCGTCGAAAATGGCCGGGATAGCTCAGCAGGTAGAGCAGAGGACTGAAAATCCTCGTGTCACCAGTTCAAATCTGGTTCCTGGTACATGATAGATTTATGTATGCCTATCGACAACTTAATTCAATTCGTATTGAATACATATTCAATAACATCCATAGTCATTAATAGTGTAAATTATGATACACACTAGGTGTCTGAAAATGGAGCCTTTTCAAATGTTAAAAAAATGAAATGAATAACGAATTTATGTTATAAAGTATGGAACAAAAAAGTTCCATTCTGTTTCCTCTTCCTTTTATTTGTTCAAAATGG